AGGGTTTATTGAAAAGAAAGAATTTCTTTTTTCATTTCGATTTTAGAAAGCCAATTTTCCATCGAATTGTTATTGGATACCGAGGACTTAGAGACTCTCCTGAGTCTGTATAGAAAGTATCTTCAGCCCTTTCCACAACCACTAATTCGATTTTCCGTCGGGCTATCCAATCTAATTCAGGACCCGGTAATTAAACACTACATTAGTAGTGGAAGGGAATCAATAAATCTTTATATGAGAGACCTTCCACCACTATAATCTGTCCTTGAATCCTAGAGGCAAGGATTTAGAGCACTTTAGCTTTCGAGAGTCAAACTTCCAGATGTTTAGAACCAAGCAAGTAAGTCTCAAGAGTCCTTTTACTTTGTTTGCTTCTGCTGGGGAAAAATTCAGCGAGTTATATTAGCAAAACGAAATAAGAGATTTCGAGTTTTTTCTTGATCAGGCGACACCCGGATTTGAACTGGGGAAAAAGGATTTGCAGTCCCCCGCCTTACCGCTCGGCCATGCCGCCAAAATGTATGATCTCCTACAAAATAGATGAAAAAAAAAGTCTCCCTTTGTTTGCGTCGGGTGGGGAATTCCTAAACTTCTTTTTTTATTGGACTTGCATCTTGAATCCCGTTTTCTTAAATTTAACCCTTGCCCGAAAAGAAAAAAATCCTTCGTTTTTTGGATTGGATCCATCCCTTCGGTTGTATGTATAGTATCTCAAAACCTAAATATTTACAAATTTTCCCTCTCTTTTTTATATTGATATTGAAAAATTGAAAAACCAAATGTGGTTTTTCAGTCACAAAAGCCAAAATTTAGGACAAATTTGAACCATTAACTATTAAATGTGACTGTAAATTCATGAACGATTCTTGGATTTGAATCCAAAATTGTCTTTTCTTAATCCTAATGATATAAGACAATCCAAATTGATATATAACTAATCAGTATTGATTTTTTTCCATAAAAAAAATCCTTCCCAATTTCTATTATAACATCAAATAGAAGTATATGGAAACCCCAGAACATAAATTGTTATACAAATATTTAATTGGATATCCTATCTATATATGATGCCTATAGAGAATTATCAGTAAATTGTAGTGCTTCAATTTTTCATTCAATAGATGGAATAGAAAATGGAAATATAGCATAGCACGCGCTGTCCCGAATAGAACTTCAATAAAGGAGGAAACATAGATAGCTATCTACACATGGTTAATAAATACAAACTTTATTACTCTATTACGCCCTTCGATCGTATTCTACTAAAAAAAGGTAAAAGTATCTCTCTTTTATGCGAATCATTTGTTGAACAATAGAATCCATGAAAAAGTTAAGTGCTCAAAAAAGATCAACTCTATATTTTTGATGATTATAATGTCTTTATATCATCGAACAGATTAAATACCGAATCCATTTATTTTTCTGGTACCCAATCGGATTAGAATATGTAATATCATAATAATGGTAGAAATGGAATCACTTTTTTTTTGATATTCTATCCAAAACTCCATAAGTCTAAGTGACATTTATTAATTCCTTTCGATTTTGTATCTGTTACAAATTCCAATTTGAATATAAAATTGTCTTTATTCCTCCGTTCATATGCATTTCATACATTCCATATATGGGGTGGGTCAAATTTCATGTGATTCAGTAAACAAAATAGAAATTCCATCATTGCTAAATCAATCCATATGATTTGATGAAGAATGGGTCAATAATGGAATTTTTTCGAGAAAAGGGAAATTCAAAATGCTCGGGGATGGAAATGAGGGAATGTCTACAGTACCTGGTTTTAATCAGATACAATTTGAAGGATTTTGTAGATTCATTGATCAGGGCTTAACAGAAGAACTTTATAAGTTTCCAAAAATTGAAGATACAGATCAAGAAATTGAATTTCAATTATTTGTGGAAACATATCAATTGGTAGAACCTTTGATAAAAGAAAGAGATGCTGTATATGAATCACTCACATATTCTTCTGAATTATATGTATCCGCGGGATTAATTTGGAAAACCAGTAGGGATATGCAAGAACAAACTCTTTTTATTGGAAACATTCCTTTAATGAATTCCCTGGGAACTTCTATAGTAAATGGAATATACAGAATTGTGATCAATCAAATATTGCAAAGTCCCGGTATCTATTACCGGTCAGAATTGGACCATAACGGAATTTCGGTCTATACCGGGACCATAATATCAGATTGGGGAGGAAGATTAGAATTAGAAATTGATCGAAAAGCAAGGATATGGGCTCGTGTGAGTAGGAAACAGAAAATATCTATTCTAGTTCTATCATCAGCTATGGGTTTGAATCTAAGAGAAATTTTAGAGAATGTTTGCTATCCTGAAATTTTCTTGTCTTTCCTGAATGATAAAGAGAAAAAAAAAATTGGGTCAAAAGAAAATGCCATTTTGGAGTTTTATCAACAATTTGCTTGTGTAGGCGGAGATCCGGTATTTTCTGAATCCTTATGTAAGGAATTACAAAAGA